ATAGAATCAAAAAAAACTTTTTCTTTTCATGCTTTTTCTCTTAAATAAAAAAAATAAGCAATTCTATAGGTTTGAATAAAAATTTGATTGATGATTTCATATAATTGCTATGCTTAGTGTGCGACTCGTTGGTTTTTTTTTTATAGGATAGAATTCCAAAAAAATGGACAGACCCCTACTGTGAACTAATAACTATATAACTAATAACCAACTCATCGTTTCACATTATCTGGATACAAAAAAGCAGTCAAGATATGATATATTGGTCATATCATTGTAGCAACTGAAATCTTTCTTACATAAACAAAAAAAAATCAATCTGATTATGATATAAAAAAAGTATGCAGATAAAGGGAAGGTTGAGAGAAAGAAAGAAAAAGAATATCAATGATATAGGATTCCAATATATGTAAGGTTTATGAGTCATCTCATAAAAGGCAGTGTAATAAAGCATCAATACTGATTCATCCATAAGTATATGAATCTATTCATAGAAAAAAATCAAGAGCCTCGAGCCAATAAAGACTAAAAAGATTGACTCAAGAACAAATTTCATGAGGGGCTCCATTGTAGAATTCAAACCTAACCATTAATTGCGAAGCGACGGGAACGATGGAACCTATGAATACGTAAGATTCTATTGAAAAATGAATCTTAATAATTCATTAGGTAGGATGGCGGAACGAACCAGGGACCAATTCATTTATTCCGAGAATTCATGAGCTAACCCTACAACTAAAATAGATATTGAAAGAGTAAATATTCGCCCGCGAAGGTTTTTATTAGATTACTCAATCTTGTTCGATCCAATATGATAATATGATCAAAGGCAAAACAAAATAAGGATTCGTTAGAAAAAAACCACATTATCTCACTATCTAGAAATAGAAATAATTATCTAGAAAAAAAAAATACATGTTTAAGTATATATCCAAACAAGATATAGAAATTTCTAATAGATTAGATGAAATCTCAAAGAATCCATGATTCAGTATATTTTCATAAAATTCTCAAATTCGAATCGTTTCATTCGCGATGAGCCGGATGAGAAGAAACTCTCATGTCCGGTTCTGTAGTAGAGATGGAATTGAGAAAGAACCATCAACTATAACCCTAAAAGAACCAGATTTCGAAAACAACATAGAGGAAGAATGAAAGGAATATCTTATCGAGGTAATCGTATTTGTTTCGGTAAATATGCTCTTCAGGCACTTGAACCCGCTTGGATCACATCTAGACAAATAGAAGCAGGGCGACGAGCAATGACAAGAAATGTGCGCCGTGGTGGAAAAATATGGGTACGTATATTTCCAGACAAACCAGTTACGGTAAGACCTACGGAAACACGTATGGGTTCGGGTAAAGGATCTCCCGAATATTGGGTAGCTGTCGTTAAACCAGGTCGAATACTTTATGAAATGGGCGGAGTAGCAGAAAATATAGCCAGAAAGGCTATTTCAATAGCGGCGTCCAAAATGCCTATACGAACTCAATTTATTATTTCGGGATAGGAACGTAGAACCAAAGAAAAGAAGTCTTGGGGATAAAAAAAAATTGCAGGTTTCTTTTTGACAAACAATATTTCTTTTTTTTTTACTTCGCCCTTTGGATTAACATTGAAAGAACAGATTCAAAAATGATATGATTCAACCTCAAAGCCATTTGAATGTAGCGGATAACAGTGGGGCCCGAGAATTAATGTGTATTAGAATCATAGGAGCTAGTAATCGCCGATATGCTCATATCGGTGACATTATTGTTGCTGTGATCAAGGAAGCATTACCAAACACACCTCTAGAAAGATCAGAGGTGATCAGAGCTGTAATTGTACGTACTTGTAAAGAACTTAAACGTGACAACGGTATGATAATACGATATGATGATAATGCTGCAGTTGTGATTGATCAAGAAGGAAATCCAAAAGGAACTCGAGTTTTTGGTGCGATTGCCCGAGAATTGAGACAGTTAAATTTCACTAAAATAGTTTCATTAGCACCTGAGGTATTATAAGATGAGATCATACATAATATAGTTATATTATACATAGTATTTGGATGAAATAGAGTAATTAGTGGATTAGGTTGTATCGGACGCATATCCCTTTATTTAATAACAAAAATATAAAAATAAAAAAAGAAATAAAAAATAGCATGTTGATTATATCAAAAATGGGAGGCAACCAAAATTTTAGTTTATCATGGGTAGGGACACTATTGCTGACATAATAACCTCTATACGAAATGCTGACATGAATAGAAAAGGGACGATTCAAATAGCATCCACTAACATCACGGAAAACATTGTTAAAATACTTTTAAGAGAAGGTTTTATCAAAAACGTGAGGAAGCATCAGGAAAACAACAAATATTTTTTGGTTTTAACCCTACGACATAGAAGGAATAGGAAAGGACCCTATCGAACTATTTTAAATTTAAAACGTATCAGTAGGCCTGGCCTACGAATCTATTCGAACTATCAACGAATTCCTAGAATTTTAGGC